AAAGATACTAAAGATAAGGGGTCTATAGAAAATTTAAGTGAAACCTTTGATATAAATCGGATTTATGCTAACCTTTTTGCAGATCCTGATTACCAAGAATTTGAGGGGCAAACCGATGCATTTGATAAAAAACCTTTTTTAATCGAAATGGAGAATTTAACTGGCAAATTTGATAGACAACTAAAATTGACTAAAGAAAAGGAAAGATTTTTCAAATTTTTATTGAATGCCATTAAAACCCATACTAATAATGCAGAAGAATCTATTACAGAATCTAATGCAAAAGAATCTATTACAGAATCTAATGCAAAAGAATCTATTACAGAATATAATGCAGAAGAATCTATTACAGAATATAATGCAGAAGAATCTATTACAGAATCTAATTATAATGCAGAAGAATCTATTACAGAATCTAATGCAGAAGAATCTATTACAGAATCTAATGCAGAAGAATCTATTACAGAATCTAATGCAAAAGAATCTATTACAGAATCTAATGCAAAAGAATCTATTACAGAATCTAATGCAGAAGAATCTATTACAGATTCTATTATCAGTAAAAAAGTCCCCCGATGGCCAGACAAATTAATAACCGAATTTGACCAACAAGTTCAAGAAGGCATTGAAGAAAACGGGGCAGTGCCAGTCGAATATCAAATTCGCTCAAGAAAAGCCAAATACGTAAAGGTTTTGATTCCTACCGAAGAAGAAGAAAAAAAAATTGAAGAAAAAGAAAATGAAGAAAAAGAAAATGAACATGAACAAAAGGAGCATAAACAACATAAACAAAAGGAGGATAAACAAAATGGACCTGAACAGAATTCTTACAATTCTAATAGCAGTGGTGATACTGATACAGAAGATGAGATAAAGGAAATTATTTTGCCAAGTTATTCATACCAATCGGACTTTCGGCGAGGACTAATTAAAGGTGCTATGCGCGCTCAAAGGCGTAAAACTTTAATTTTTGAACTGTTTCAAGCAAAGGCGCACTCTCCCCTTTTTTTGGATAGAGTCAAAAGACTCCCCCGCCTACCGTTTGATATATCCAAATTTTTTAAAGTTTTTTTTACAAATTGGACAGACAAGGGGATAGAATCCGAAATTGTCGAGTATATAGACGTGGAGTATATAGACGAAGAAGGAAAAAAAAAAAAAAATGAAAATAGTCTAAACGAGGAAGAAAGGCGGATGGAGATATCGGAGGGATGGGATAATATCATATGTGGGCACATAATAAGGGGATTCGCGTTAATAACTCAATCTATTCTTAGAAAATCTATTGTATTGCCTTCATTGATAATAGCAAAAAATATTGGACGTATATTATTATTTCAATCTCCTGAATGGTTTGAGGATATACAGGAATGGGAGCGCGAAATGCATGTTAAATGTACCCATAATGGTATCCAAGTATCGGAAACAGAATTTCCAATAAATGGGTGGGCAGAGGGTATTCAGATAAAAATCTTATTTCCTTTCTACCTGAAACCTTGGCACATACGACCCTCTGATAGAAATCTAATCGAAGAGGAAAACCAAAAAGATGAGTTTTGTTTTTTAACAGTTTGGGGACGGGAAACTAACCTTCCTTTTGGTTCTCCCAGAATTAGAAAAGGAGATTCTTTTTTTGACCCCATTTTTAAGGAACTACAACCAAAAATAGAAAAATTAAAAAGGGCGTATTTTGATTTCTATTTATATTTATTAGGAAAAACCAAATTAGTTTTAAAAGAAACAAAAAAATTAATTATTGACATTATTGAAAGGTTAGTATTTATAACAAGAATACTAAAACAAAAAGTACTCTCAAAATTCAACCTAATTTTTAGATTAATAAAAGTATCAGACTCGAATGAAATTAAAAACGAAAAAGATTCTAGAAGCAGCAATCAAATAATTCATGAATCAGTTAGTCTATTTCAATCTCAAAATTGGAAAAATTATGCACTAATAAAAAGGGAGGATCTAACAGGTAGAACAAGGACAATTAAAAATAAAATAGAAAGAATTACAAAAGAAAAAAAAAAAATAACCCCATCCGGCGTATATATTAATCCTACCGAAAAAGGGTATAATGCTAAAAGATTCGAATGGATAACAAATATTTGGCAAATATTAAAAAGAAGAACTGTCCGATTAATCTCTCAATTAGATTGTTTTATAAAAATTTTCCTTGAAAAAGTATACATAGATATTTTTTTAGCTATTATTAATATTACCAGACTCAATATACAATTTCTTTTTGAATCGATAAAAAAAATGCCGGATAAGCCCATTAATGAAACAAAAGAAGAAAGGCTTAATAGAAAAAATAAAAATATAATTAACTTTATTTCAATTAATATTCTTAGAAATAGGAAAAATTTACATAGTTTTGGGGACTTATCCTATTTGTCACAAGCATATGTATTTTTTAAATTATCACAAACCCAAGTTAGTAACAAATTAAGATCTGTTTTTCAATATAATGGAATGTCTTTTTTTATTAAGGATGAAATAAAAGATTCCTTTGAAACACAAGGAATACTTGATTCTAAATTAAGTCATAAGAAACGCCCGGATAATAAATGGAAAAACTGGATAAGGGGACATTATCAATACAATTTGTCTCGTCTTAAAAGGTTTAGAAGGTGGAAAAAGATGAGAAATTTCATTAATCTACGTTATAGAAAAAAAAAAAAAAAAACCAAGCGGGATTCATATGAAAAAGTTCAGTCCATAAAGGGGGGTAATTCTAGGAATTCTAAAGTAGATTACTTAGTGAATCAAACAGTGAATCAAACAGACAATTTTCAAAAAAGCTCTAAATATGATCTGTTATCATATAAATCTATTAATTTGAATTATGAAAATAAGAGGGACTCGCCTATTTCTAAATCAAGCTCGCAAGTCCAATTAAAAAAGAACGAAGATATTTCTTATAAATCCAACACTCATAAAGAGAATTTTTCTGATATATATATATGGAGAAGTTTCCCTATTCCTATTAAGAATTATGAAAATATTAATTATACACAAAAAGATCGCGATAGAAAATATTTGGATTTTAATTTTCAAAATCCAAATTGGGATCTTAGACAACAACTTATTATTGAGTCCTACATCAGAATGGATATCACGAGTAATGAAAATACTCATATTGATACTAACAATTATCAATATCCAATTTTTGAAAAAATTGATAAAAAAAAGCTTGTTTATCTTAAAATTCCGCAAAAGCTCCAAACCAATTTACCAAAACCCCGAAAAGGTTTTTTGGATTGGATGGGAATGAATGAAGAAATACTAAAACGTCCCATCTCACACCTGGGACTTTTTTCCTTCCCAGAATTTGTCCTACGCTATAGTCTATATAAACTAAAACCGTGGGTTATACCAAGTAAAATCCTTCTTTTAAATTTGAATCTAAATGAAAATGATCTTAGTGAAAAGAAAAACATCGAAGGAAACCAAAAACAAAAAGGGGAATCCGTTTCAAATAAAGAAATAAAGAATCAAAATCGAAATCAAAAAGATCAAAAAGAAAAAGAATCGGTCGAAAGCAAAAGAGATCTTAGATCAAATGTACAAAAACAAGGGAATGCTGAATCTGTTCCTTCAACAAACCACGAAAAAGATATTAAAGACCCTTCCCCCCAAAAAATGAAAAAGAGAAAGAAAAGTAAGCTAGAAAAAGAAATAGATTTACTCCTAAAACCTTTTTTAGTTTTTCAAATTACCTCGCGCACTAAAAGAATTATGAATAATATAAAAATATATTCTTTCCTGCTTGGACTGCCAAATCCACGAGAAATTACTATATCCTCGATTCGAGGAGGAGAAATGAGTTTGGATTTAATGTGTATTCAGAAGGATGTAAAGCTTATAGAATGGATCAAAAGCGCGTTCTTTATTATCGAACCCACACGCCTGTCTGTAAAAAATGATGGACAATTTATTATGTATCAAACCTTAGGTATTTTGTTGGTTCATAAGATTAAGCACCAAATTAATCAAGGATATAGAAAACAACCCTATGTTGATAAGAATGGTTTTGATTTACTTGTTCCCGAAACCATTTTATCGCATAGACGTCGTAGAGAGTTGAGAATTCTAATTTCTTTCAATTCAAAGACTTGGAATAAAAATCCAATATCTTCGACTGAGAACAATTGTAGTCAATCTTTGGATTTGGATAAAGAGAACCCTCTTAATCTTAATAAAGATAAGAATGAATTAATTAATTTCAAATTTTTTCTTTGGCCTAATTATCGATTAGAAGATTTAGCTTGTATGAATCGCTATTGGTTTGATACAAATAACGGCAGTCGTTTCAGTATGTTAAGGATACAGATGTATCCGCGGTTGAAAAGTCGTTGATAGCCCATTTTTCCTATATATGCTATACCCTACGGGGTATATGAAAGTAAAGAGATTGACACGCCCCACCTTCCATGCCATTCTAATATATAATACGAAGACTAAAACCGCTGAGGTATCAATTAGGCCTACAAATCAATTAACAAAATCTTCTTCATTTTAGGCCTAAATTATGCCATGCAAAAACGAACCCCCTTCCTTCTTTCTTCTTTTTTTCTTTTTCAGAATAAATTAAATTGAAACCTGGATGGATTAATATGACCTGGGTGGATTAATATGAGTTGATAAAATTAGGAGTTCATAAAGAAATTCAGATTATTGTATATAACACATTAAAATTACTATCATTATTATTACTCATCGATAAAATCCGTATCTGTAAAAGTGGAAGAGGGAAAATCTTTTATGGTAAAAAGTGCATTCATTTCGGTTATTTCTGAAAAAGAAAGAAGGGGGTCGGTTGAATTTCAAGTATTCCGTTTTACCAATAAGATACGGAGACTTACTTCACATTTGGAAGTGCATAAAAAAGACTATTTATCTCAGAGAGGTTTGCGAACAATTTTAGGAAAACGTCAACGGCTGTTGGCTTATTTGGCAAAAAAAAATAGAGCACGTTATAAAGAATTAATTGGTCAGTTGAGTATTCGAGAGGCAAAAACTCGTTAATTGGAAGAATCATTTTAAGTACTTTTTCCTATTTGGTATTTGGATAAACTTCTTTTCACTTTCAGCAATTCATGGAAAAATGAATGGGTAAAAAACTTATGACTGTACCAGCTACAAGAAAAGACCTTATGGTAGTCAATATGGGGCCTCACCACCCATCAATGCATGGTGTTCTTCGACTCATCGTTACTCTAGATGGTGAAGATGTTATTGACTGTGAGCCTATATTAGGTTATTTACACAGGGGGATGGAGAAAATTGCGGAAAATCGAACAATTATCCAATATTTGCCCTATGTGACGCGTTGGGATTATTTAGCTACTATGTTCACGGAAGCAATAACTGTAAATGGGCCCGAACTATTAGGAAATATTCAAGTACCTAAAAGAGCTAGTTATATCAGAGTCATTATGTTGGAGTTGAGTCGTATAGCGTCCCATTTGTTATGGCTTGGCCCTTTTATGGCAGATATTGGTGCACAGACCCCCTTCTTCTATATTTTTCGAGAAAGGGAATTGATATATGACTTATTCGAAGCAGCTACTGGTATGCGAATGATGCATAATTATTTTCGTATCGGAGGAATAGCTGCTGATCTACCTTATGGCTGGATAGAAAAATGTTTGGATTTTTGTGATTACTTTTCAACGGGGGTTGCTGAATATAAAAAGCTTATTACACGGAATCCTATTTTTTTAGAACGGGTCGAAGGCGTGGGCGTTATTCGCGGAGAAGAAGCACTAAATTGGGGTTTATCGGGCCCAATGCTACGGGCGTCCGGAATCCAATGGGACCTTCGTAAAGTTGATCATTACGAGTGTTACGATGAATTTGATTGGGAAGTTCAATGGCAAAAAGAAGGAGATTCGTTAGCTCGTTATTTAGTACGAATCGGTGAAATGACAGAATCAATAAAAATTATACAGCAGGCTCTGGAAGGAATTCCAGGAGGGCCCTACGAGAATTTAGAAATACGACGTTTTGATAGAGTAAAAGATTCCGAATGGAATGATTTTGACTATCGATTTATTAGTAAAAAACCTTCTCCAACCTTTGAATTGGCAAAACAAGAACTTTATGTGAGAGTTGAAGCCCCAAAGGGGGAATTGGGAATTTTTCTGATAGGAGATCTGAGTGTTTTTCCTTGGAGATGGAAAATTCGCCCGCCGGGTTTTATCAATTTGCAAATTCTTCCTCAGTTAGTTAAAAGAATGAAATTGGCTGATATTATGACGATATTAGGTAGCATAGATATCATTATGGGAGAAGTTGATCGTTAAAAATGATAATGGATACAACCGAAATACAAGCTATCAATTCGTTTTCCAGATTAGAATCCTTAAAAGAGGCCTATGGGATTATATGGCTACTTGTCCCGATTTTTACTCTTGTATTAGGAATCACAATAGGTGTACTCGTAATTGTTTGGTTAGAAAGAGAAATATCTGCAGGGATACAACAACGTATTGGACCTGAATACGCTGGTCCCTTAGGAATTCTTCAAGCTCTAGCAGATGGTACAAAACTACTTTTCAAAGAGAACCTTATTCCATCTAGAGGAGATGGTCGTTTATTTAGTATCGGACCATCCGTCGCAGTGATATCGATTTTACTAAGTTATTCAGTAATTCCTTTTGGATACCACCTTATTCTAGCCGATCTTGGTATTGGTGTTTTTTTATGGATCGCTATTTCAAGTATTGCTCCCGTTGGACTTCTTATGTCGGGATATGGATCAAATAATAAATATTCCTTTTTAGGTGGTTTACGCGCTGCTGCTCAATCAATTAGTTATGAAATACCATTAACTTTATGTGTATTATCAATATCTCTACGTGTGATTCGGTGTCGTCTAATTAGGTGAAATACTCAATTGTTCCTAGTTCTTTTCTTTCTAATTTCTGAGAAGAGGGTCAAGGTTAAATAATTTTTTCATCTTTTTTAGGCATCATTTGGGTTGATGAACTAAAGCAGATAGTTATATGAGTGAAAGAAAACGGCTTGCAAATTTGCAGTAAAAAGATTAAGTCTCATTTCCTATGTACAAGAATTAATTATTAATTAAAACTAAATAAAAGCAGGAGAGGCCGGTTGCCCCAAGATTGGTTGCTTAGTTATCATCACTTGAAGCGGGTTTAAATGGGAGGTTGAACAAAATTGAGTGGATGGTTAGAAAGACCAAAATACACAAAGGATTAGTAATGGATATTCTCTAAATAATTTAAGAGGATATTTCTGCCCATAAACGGAATTCGAATTGGGACTTTAAGTTAGTAGAAACGATCAAGAAGTACTACCCACGATTCCGACCTAGAGTATGTTCCTATCCACCAAGTAAGTAAATAACTATCAAGAACGAAGTAATCTTTTATTTGGAGTAAAATCCCTTTTATGAGAAAGGAGAATAGGAACGAAATAAAATAGAATAAAAAAATAACGAAATAAAATAGAATAAAATAATTAAAAAAATCCTTTTCTTCTATCTTTTCGTTAGTTAGAAAGAGAGAACTCTTGGTATGATTCATAAATTAATGGAATGTTTAATTCTTTTTCGTAATTGAAAAAAATAGGTTGAAATACCTATATGATGTTGTTACAAAAAGGTTTTTATTCAAGGATTAAGTTATTGATTAACAAACAAAAATGACATTCCTAAAAAGAAAAGATGAGATTAATTCAGAAGCACCTTTTTTTAATATATATAATATATATTAATAATATATATTATATTTAATATATTTTAATATTTTAAATAAAAAATATAGCAAACAGAATTCCGTTGGTCTAATTTGGGGAACTTGGGATAAGTTTTGACTCTATCCTACAAAAAAAAAACAAAAAAAATATAAAGATAAAGATACATAATAATTAAATGTCCTTAGATTTATTTGTGACCCTTGAGGAGCCGTATGAGGTGAAAATCTCACGTACGGTTCTGTAATAGTGGTAAGAACAGCGATGTTCTAATCAACTATGATTATCTAACAGTTCAAGTACAGTTGATATAGTTGAAGCGCAGTCAAAATACGGCTTTTGGGGGTGGAATTTGTGGCGTCAACCTATAGGGTTTCTCATTTTTCTAATTTCTTCTCTAGCTGAGTGTGAGAGATTACCTTTTGATTTACCAGAAGCAGAAGAAGAATTAGTAGCAGGTTATCAAACCGAATATTCAGGTATCAAATTTGGTTTATTTTACGTTGCTTCATATCTGAATCTACTAGTTTCTTCGTTATTTGTAACAGTTCTTTACTTAGGAGGTTGGAATCTTTCTATTCCATACCTATTCGGTCCTAAATTTTTTGACATAAATATAAATAAAGTAGGTAAAGTTTTTGGAACAATAATCAGCATCTTTATTACATTAGCTAAAACTTATTTGTTCTTGTTCATTCCTATTGCAACAAGATGGGCTTTACCAAGGTTGAGAATAGACCAACTATTAAATCTTGGATGGAAATTTCTTTTACCTATTTCTCTAGGTAATCTATTATTAACAACTTCGTCCCAACTTCTTTCACTGTAAACAATTACAATATTCTATATTCACCATTTATCTCAAACAAGAGAAAGAAACAAGTCTACAATTTTTTTCTTTATACACATTCACGATATGTTTCCTATGCTAACTGAATTCACAAATTATGGTCAACAAACAATACGAGCTGCCAGATACATCGGTCAAGGTTTCGCGATTACCCTGTCTCACGCGAATCGTTTACCTATAACTATTCAATATCCCTACGAAAAACTAATCACGTCGGAACGTTTCCGGGGCCGAATTCACTTTGAATTTGATAAATGCATTGCTTGTGAAGTATGCGTTCGTGTATGTCCTATAGATCTACCCGTTGTAGATTGGAAATTGGAAAGTGATATTCGAAAGAAACGATTGTTTAATTACAGTATTGATTTTGGAATCTGTATATTTTGTGGTAATTGCGTTGAGTATTGTCCAACAAATTGTTTATCAATGACTGAAGAATATGAACTTTCGAGTTATGATCGTCACGAATTGAATTATAATCAAATTGCTTTGGGTCGGTTACCAACGTCAGTAATTGATGATTACACAATTCGCACAATTTCGAATTCGCCTCCAATATAAATCAAATATAAAATAGTTAAACTTAAACCTCTCAATTCAAAAAAATCCCCAATTAACAATTCAATTTAAAAATTAATTATTTATGAATAATAGTTAATTATTAATAATAATAATAATATTAATAATACTAATAATAATAATATTAATAATAAAATAAATTTTAAATAACTGAAATTAACTATTAAGGTTTAGGTTGGATCTATAAAATAAGGCTTTTCAAAAATAGTTTAAACTTGTCATTTAATTTTTATTCAAAATGTATTTCTATATTTATAGTTCTATATTTATAGAAATATTTATATTAGAGTAATATATATATTTTTTTTTCAAACTTTTTTCCAGATATTGAATGATTAGGGCTAATAATACTATATATATCAACCCGCCCGCACCTGTTCAAATTTTATTTATTTAATTAAGTTTAAGTTAAGAAGTATCAGAAAGATAAAAAAAGGGAGTTACTTCTTTTTTCCTGGTCAGGTCAATAAAATCATGAAATATTTCGATTTTTTTTATGGATTTACCCGGGCCAATGCATGATTTTCTTTTAGTCTTTCTGGGATCGGGTCTGATATTAGGAAGTCTAGGAGTAGTATTACTTCCCAATCCAATTTTTTCTGCCTTTTCGTTAGGATTGGTTCTTGTTTGTATATCCTTATTCTATATTCTATTGAGTTCTTATTTTGTAGCTGCCGCGCAACTACTTATTTACGTAGGGGCTGTAAATGTTTTAATTCTTTTTGCTGTGATGTTCATGAGTGATTCAGAATATTACAAAGATTCTCGCCTCTGGACTGTTGGGGATGGGGTTACTTCGGTGGTTTGTACAAGTCTTTTTATTTCACTAATTACTACTATTCCAGATACGTCATGGTACGGGATTATTTGGACTACAAGATCAAACCAGGTTCTAGAACAAGATTTGATAAGCAATAGTCAACAAATTGGAATTCATTTATCAACGGATTTTTTTCTTCCATTTGAACTCATTTCACTAATTCTTTTAGTTGCTTTAATAGGTGCAATTGCTGTAGCTCGTCAATAAAAAATCAGCAATTAAAATATTCCATGCTTGTTATATGTGATTCAATCAAATCAATTGAATTGTTATTTAGATTGAAATGAATGAGATTACAAAGGAGTTGCTTAATGATGCTCGAACATGTACTTGTTTTGAGTGCCTATTTATTTTCTATGGGTATCTATGGATTGATCACAAGTCGAAATATGGTTAGAGCCCTTATGTGTCTTGAACTTATATTGAATGCAGTTAATATCAATTTTGTAACATTTTCCGATTTTTTTGATAATCGTCAATTAAGGGGAGAAATTTTCTCAATTTTTGTTATAGCCGTTGCAGCCGCTGAAGCAGCCATAGGGCTGGCTATTGTTTCATCAATTTATCGTAATCGAAAATCAACTCGTATTAACCAATCGAATTTGTTGAATAAGTAGTATTAATCAGAAGAATTCGAATATTCGTAAAGAAATTAAAATTTAAGGTATAATCTTCTCTGCAAAGGAAACATAAACAGAAGAAATCAAAGTATTTTGGCCCTTTCTTTTATAATAAAGCAGTCCAGAAGTAAGTTGATTAGAAAAATTCTGATAACTTGTTGATTTACCTGGTATCTAAATATAGGATTTGTTTAGAAGCTTACTAGGTCGAAAATTTATAACGTTTAAAAATGTATAGATCCAATGTCACATTCAGTAAAGATTTATGATACATGTATAGGATGTACTCAATGTGTCCGAGCCTGCCCCACCGATGTATTAGAAATGATACCTTGGGACGGCTGTAAAGCTAAACAAATTGCTTCGGCTCCAAGAACGGAAGACTGCGTTGGTTGTAAAAGATGTGAATCCGCCTGTCCAACGGATTTCTTGAGTGTTCGGGTTTATTTAGGGGCTGAAACAACTCGCAGTATGGGTCTAGCTTATTGATACGTTCCAATAAACTCTACTTGAATCCATTTTATTTATTTTTTTTTTTTACCGACAAGACCCGTGCTCAAGATATTTTTATTTTTGAGCACGGGTCTTTCTGGTCCAAGCGCATCTTGTCTTTACCACGAATTTTTTTCCTTGGTTAACAATAATTGTAGTTTTTCCAATATCTGCGGGTTCATTAATTTTCTTTCTCCCCCATAGGGGAAATAGGGTAGTTCGGTGGTATACTATATGTATAGTTATTTTAGAACTACTTCTAACGGTGTATACATTCTGTTATCATTTCCAACCGGACGATCCATTAATTCAACTATTGGAGGATTATAAATGGATCCCCCTTTTTGATTTCCATTGGAGATTGGGAATAGATGGACTTTCTATAGGACCCATTTTACTAACGGGATTCATCACCGCCTTAGCTACTTTATCGGCTTGGCCTGTTACTCGAGATTCTAGATTATTTCATTTCCTGATGTTAGCAATGTACAGTGGTCAAATAGGATTATTTTCTTCTCGCAACCTTTTACTTTTTTTTCTCATGTGGGAGTTAGAATTAATTCCCGTTTATCTACTTCTATCCATGTGGGGGGGAAAGAAACGTCTGTACTCGGCTACAAAATTTATTTTGTACACAGCAGGGGGCTCCATTTTTCTCCTAATGGGAGTGCTGGGTATAGGTTTATATGGTTCTAATCAACCAACATTAAATTTTGAAACATCAGCTAATCAGCCGTATCCTGTGGTCTTAGAAATACTATTTTATATTGGATTTTTGATTGCTTTTGCTGTCAAATCGCCGATTATACCCCTACATACGTGGTTACCAGATACCCACGGAGAAGCACATTACAGTACTTGTATGCTTCTAGCTGGAATCTTATTAAAAATGGGAGCGTATGGACTGGCTCGTATCAATATAGAATTATTATCTCATGCCCATTATCTATTTTCCCCTTGGTTAGTGATAGTAGGCGCAATCCAAATAATTTATGCAGCTTCAACATCCCTTGGCCAACGGAATTTAAAAAAAAGAATAGCCTATTCTTCTGTATCTCATATGGGTTTCCTAATTATCGGAATTGGTTCTATAACTGATACAGGACTCAACGGAGCTCTTTTACAAATAATCTCTCATGGATTTATTGGTGCTGCACTTTTTTTCTTGGCAGGGACAACTTATGATAGAACACGCCTTATTTATCTTGACGAAATGGGCGGAATAGCTATCACAATGCCAAAAATATTCACCATGTTTAGTAGCTTTGCGATGGCTTCCCTTGCATTACCGGGTATGAGTGGCTTTGTTGCTGAATTGATAGTATTTTTTGGAATAATTACGAGTCACCAATTTTTTTTAATGCCAAAAATACTAATTACTTTTGTTATGGCAATTGGAATGATATTAACTCCTATTTATTCATTATCTATGTCACGTCAGATGTTTTATGGATATAAGCTTTTTAACGTTCCAAACTCTTATTTTTTTGATTCTGGACCCCGAGAGCTATTTCTTTCGATTTCCCTCTTTTTACCCGTACTGGGTATTGGTATGTACCCCGATCTCGTTCTTTCACTATCGGTTGACAAGGTTGAAGTTATGCTATCTAATTCTTTTTCTAAATAGTTTTTTGCTATTCATGATTTTAAAACCTTTCACTTTACAATGAAAAAGTTGTAGAATGAAAAAAGAGAACTTTTCCTTCTCGCAAATTTATAAAATTTATAGCTAAAAAAAAAAAAAGAATTTGAACCCAATATGGGCACGAACCATGCGAATCAAATACAATATTCCATTCGCATGGTTCGTGCCCATTCGCGTAAATTTTTTTTTATATGTACTATAATGTGAATGTGTAGTGTTCGTAAGATACTTTCGTGAATTCAATTAGATGTTAATGTAAACGAACCATAACTATGTAGTCCTAGTCCTAATAGATTAACCCCAAAATAGCATATCCAAATTATAAGAAAGCCTATAGACGCTACAATTGCCGAATTTGCACCTTTCAGGTTTATATTTGTTCGAGTATGTAAATAAATCGCGAATACGATCCAAGTAATAAATGCCCAAGTTTCTTTTGGATCCCAATTCCAATAGGATCCCCAAGCTTCATTAGCCCATACTGCTCCTGACAGAATACCTATGGTTAAAAAAGAAAATCCTAGACTAATAATACGATAACTCCAATAATCCAATTGCTGAATTAATTGAGATCTGTAATAATTCTTACCCGAAAAAAAAGAAGTAGTTTGGAAAAGATTGCTTCGTTTATTCATGTATTCAATTTCACCACCGAAAAACGACTCTTTTATTAAAAGAGTACTTTTACAAAGAATCTTTCGGTTTTTTCGAAATGTAATGACTACAAGTGCTACTGATAATAATGATCCACATAAAAGGGACGCATAGCCCAATATCATCATAGTTACGTGCATTAATAACCACTCGGATTGAAGAGCGGGTACTAATATTGAAGATTGGTGTATTTGAGTTAAAAGTCCGGAAGTAGCAAAGCCCTGGGTAAAAATAGCACTTGAACCGGTTATTGTGCTTAATAAATTTTTCTTTTTTTTTAAATACGGAACTATATGAATAAGGGAGAAACACCACGAAAGGAAGATTAATGATTCATATAAATCACTTAGTGGAAAATGACCCGAATAAATCCAACGTGTAACTAATAATCCTGTTATACAGGAAAAACTAACTATCAGACCCCTTTCGGATGAATCATACAGTTGTACGATTTCATCTACGCAAAAAAGGGTTATTAAACGAATTGTAATTACGATTGAAACAATAGAAAGGGAAATATGAGTTAATATATGTTCTAAGGTTGAAAATATCATAAAAAAAAAGAAGAGTCTCTTAAATGGAAATTGGGAGTTGAATTGATTATAGGATCTATTTCGCTTTTTTAGAAGATGACATGCCGCCACTCGGACTCGAACCGAGATGCTCTAGCACTGCTTCCTAAGAGCAGCGTGTCTACCAATTTCACCATAGCGGCTTGTCTTGAACTTATAATAGCTTATAAATAAACAATCGTCGAGATTGAAGAAGCCAATTCAGTGCAATATTTTTATTTTCTTTTTCAGAAAAAATGCAAATTCAAAATAATACAAAATAATAAATAATAATAGGGATTAGAAGGTTCGTTATTTTAGTTTAGGGTCTTAGCCTCTTGGGGTTTTTCGGGTATTTTCTGTTCTCTTAGAATTGAACTCTTGTAACTAGAAAGAGAAAGTTCTACCCCAAAAATGGTTTTTGTTTTCATTTTTTAATGAACTTTTTTTTTCTCATTTTTTGAATTTCAGAAATTTACCATTCTATATTATATATAGTAATTCATAGAAATATATAAAAAAAGGTTAAGTAAGGTTAAATTGAATCTATTACTTTCAATAAAAATGAAATTCAAATAAAAAAATTATCCCCTTTTTTATAGATAGAGAAAAAGGGAGAAAAATATAAAATTTTTTATCGTAACTCTAACAAACAAATAGTTCGATGGGGAAAAACCCTCTCCCCATCTTGTAAATGAGAAAATCTACTAAAAAAAAAAAGAAGGATAAACCTCCTTTTATCTTGTATTTATGGGTTTGTCAACAAAAACAAGGAAACTTTTCTATTTTTAGAATTCAGTAAAAAGCTTAATTTATATATATAAATTTTTTTTTAATATAAAAGAAGGAATTTAGTGCTATTTCATATTGATTAGTTTAACTCAATAGGAAATTCAAAATTTTGTAGCAAATAGGAAATGGGTCAATTTCATTTTTCGAGTTCATTCGGATTATTGAAATTTTTAATTACTATTACTTATACTACTTATATACTACTTATACTTAATTTACTTAATTTGTTAATTTTTTTGTTGCACAAAAAAACTTTTTGAATTTCCTGTAGAAAGAGATTTCCCTAACGAAAAAGCTTTTAATGCTATCCAATATCCCTTCCTTTTCCAAATATTTTTCCGAATACGCCTTTTTGATGTAGAACTACGTTTTTTTGGAACGGCCATTTAAGATAAAAAGGATTACTTATTGTTTTCGTTGGATGTGAAAGACATCTATTGGTCAAACCAAATCCTTCTTTACTTTTTTTTTGTATTCTATTTATTCTTATTCTTGAATTAATATTCTTTTCGGAAAAAAGAAAGCTAGGGGGGGAAGATATATGAAAATCGCATTTAGAAAAAAATATTTCGCGTACTCTAAATACTATAAATTCTAAATACTATAAATAGCTAAATAGAGAAAGAGCGAAGATATGTGATTTTTTTTCCATAGAATCGCTGTAAAATAGTTTTTATTCATTCGATTTATTACTATCTTTATTTGATATTCTTTCTCATTAAAGTCTATATCTATAGAATCTGTTACACCGTAGGAATCAAATGAAATAAAGAAATAAATAAAAAAATAAAGAAAGTTAAGAATAAGTAAATAAGTATAAGTTAAGTATAAGTAAGAAAAGTAATAAAAAAAATTAAAAAACAAAAGAATACATACGATAAATAGAAGAAAAGATACGAAGAGATACGTCCGCCCCCTACGTATTTGAGAACTTCTCCTATAAAGAAACTAAGAAAACCAACTCCATTCGTAATTCCATCAATTACTCGTCGATCAAAAAAATGAGTTAATTCTGCCAATGCTCTAGTCCCCCCAGTTAGGGATCTTTTATAAAAAGAATCTATATAAGCGCGATTATATGACCAACAATATATGCCATTTAGCATTTTCTCCGAAAGAGAGCCGCTAGGGAACCCTTTACCTTTAAGAGTTGAATTTCTTAAATCCAAATTTAATAAAGAGGAAGAGGAATAAGGAGATTTATATAAAAAAGACGATATAAATATTCCTAAATAACCTATACTGACTGAAAAAATAGAATCTTTCAGAAATTCATACCAATTGGTCGAATTAGTTAACTTTTTATGCAAAAGATTGATCGACGGAGTTAACCATTTAGATAATATATCAGCATTGACTCCCTCTTGATTAAAAGGAATTCCTATAAACCCAACGAACAGAGTAAATAGTCCCAATACAAGTAGAGGTAATAACATATTATTGTCTGATTCATAAGGATAAGAATACAGTTTTTTATTCTCAAAACGAGGAATAGTAATAAATGGTCGTGTCATATTTCTACCATTATCATCAATTCGATATGTTCTTTTTGAAAAAAAGGAAAAACTTTTATCATCAGTCATTGCTAATAAACGAACTTTTTTATTAATTTTTTTTGAAACCCCCCTGCCCCATAGAGATATTGAATAGAAAGGTATTTTTTGTTTGCCACTATAATTTGTAAAATAAACATTTAAATGTCCCTCAAAAGTAAGTAAATATATCCGAAACATATAAAATGCGGTTAATCCGGCAGTAACCCAGGCTATTATTGCGAAAATCGTCGAATACAACCAAGTATCATTAATAATTTCATCTTTGGACCAAAAACAAGCCAAAGGCGGAATACCACACAGAGAGAGTGTACCTAATAAAAAAGCATTTTTGGTAATTGGTACATGTTTTCTTAAACCTCCCATAAGAATCATATTCTGATTTTTATACGGAGAATAGCCAACAATCCCTTCCATTGAATGAATAACGGATCCAGATCCTAAAAATAACAATGCTTTGGAATAGGCATGAGTAATCAAATGAAATAAAGCACTTCGGTAAGACCCCATACCAAGAGCTAACATTATATAACCCAATTGGGACATTGTAGAATAAGCTAAACCTCTCTTAATGTCTTTTTGAGCAAGAGCTAAAGTAGCTCCTAATAAGACAGTTATTATTCCTATTAACGAGATTAAATTCATTATGGAAGGTATAACTATGAAAAGAGGAAGAAGACGAGCTACAAGAAAAATTCCTGCCGCTACCATAGTAGCAGCGTGTATAAGGGCGGAAATCGGAGTAGGCCCTTCCATAGCATCAGGCAACCATACATGAAGGGGGAATTGTGCAGATTTAGCAACAGCGCCGCCAAATAACAGAGCAGCACACAAAGTAACAAATAAAAAATTTACCTCGTTATTAGAAATTAAGTCATTGAATATTTCGAATAAATCTTGAAATTCGAAACTACCCGTTATCCAATAAAAACCTAAAATTCCTAATAATAAACCAAAATCCCCTACACGATTTGTTACAAAAGCGTTTTGGCAAGCATTTGCTGCAAGAGGTCGTGTGGACCAAAATCCTATTAGTAAATAGGAACACATTCCGACCAATTCCCAAAAAATATAAATTTGTATCAAATTCGAACTAGTAACTAATCCTAACATGGAAGTACTGAAAAAACTCATATAAGCAAAAAATTTCAAATATCCTTGATCATGAGCCATATAATTATCACTATAAATAAGAACAAAAATTCCAACAGTAGTGATTAACATTGACATAATAGAAGTAAGTGGATCTATCAAATATCCGAATTCTAAAGAAAAATCGTTAGTAATGATCCAAGACCATACATATTGATAGCTATCATTGCTATTTATTTGATGAATAGACAGATTCATTGAAAAAATCATAACTATACTTAACAATAAAACACTATGAAAAGACCACATGCGACGAAACTTTTTTGTTGCCGTCGGAAAAAGAAGAAGCCCCACCCCTAGTAATATAGCAACTGAAAGTGGGATGAAGAGTATGAGGCACCCGTATTGATATGTCTGTTGCATAAAAAGCTTTTTTAATTTCCTAATTTATTGACTGGATCTTACCTTTTTGAAAGGAGTCAAAAAAGGCAAGCTATGACTATGAACTAAATTAAACTAATTTTTTTTATTACTTTTCTTACTTATACTTAACTTATACTTATTTACTTATTCTTAACTTTCTTTATTTTTTTATTTATTTCTTTATTTCATTTGATTCCTACGGTGTAACAGATTCTATAGATATAGACTTTAATGAGAAAGAATATCAAATAAAGATAGTAATAAATCGAATGAATAAAAACTATTTTACAGCGATTCTATGGAAAAAAAATCACATATCTTCGCTCTTTCTCTATTTAGCTATTTATAGTATTTAGAATTTATAGTATTTAGAGTACGCGAAATATTTTTTTCTAAATGCGATTTTCATATATCTTCCCCCCCTAGCTTTCTTTTTTCCGAAAAGAATATTAATTCAAGAATAAGAATAAATAGAATACAAAAAAAAAGTAAAGAAGGATTTGGTTTGACCAATAGATGTCTTTCACATCCAACGAAAACAATAAGTAATCCTTTTTATCTTAAATGGCCGTTCCAAAAAAACGTAGTTCTACATCAAAAAGGCGTATTCGGAAAAATATTTGGAAAAGGAAGGGATATTGGATAGCATTAAAAGCTTTTTCGTTAGGGAAATCTCTTTCTACAGGAAATTCAAAAAGTTTTTTTGTGCAACAAAAAAATTAACAAATTAAGTAAATTAAGTATAAGTAGTATATAAGTAGTATAAGTAATAGTAATTAAAAATTTCAATAATCCGAATGAACTCGAAAAATGAAATTGACCCATTTCCTATTTGCTACAAAATTTTGAATTTCCTATTGAGTTAAACTAATCAATATGAAATAGCACTAAATTCCTTCTTTTATATTAAAAAAAAATTTATATATATAAATTAAGCTTTTTACTGAATTCTAAAAATAGAAAAGTTTCCTTGTTTTTGTTGACAAACCCATAAATACAAGATAAAAGGAGGTTTATCCTTCTTTTTTTTTTTAGTAGATTTTCTCATTTACAAGATGGGGAGAGGGTTTTTCCCCATCGAACTATTTGTTTGTTAGAGTTACGATAAAAAATTTTATATTTTTCTCCCTTTTTCTCTATCTATAAAAAAGGGGATAATTTTTTTATTTGAATTTCATTTTTATTGAAAGTAATAGATTCAATTTAACCTTACTTAACCTTTTTTTATATATTTCTATGAATTACTATATATAATATAGAATGGTAAATTTCTGAAATTCAAAAAATGAGAAAAAAAAAGTTCATTAAAAAATGAAAACAAAAACCATTTTTGGGGTAGAACTTTCTCTTTCTAGTTACAAGAGTTCAATTCTAAGAGAACAGAAAATACCCGAAAAACCCCAAGAGGCTAAGACCCTAAACTAAAATAACGAACCTTCTAATCCCTATTATTATTTATTATTTTGTATTATTTTGAATTTGCATTTTTTCTGAAAAAGAAAATAAAAATATTGCACTGAATTGGCTTCTTCAATCTCGACGATTGTTTATTTATAAGCTATTATAAGTTCAAGACAAGCCGCTATGGTGAAATTGGTAGACACGCTGCTCTTAGGAAGCAGTGCTAGAGCATCTCGGTTCGAGTCCGAGTGGCGGCATGTCATCTTCTAAAAAAGCGAAATAGATCCTATAATCAATTCAACTCCCAATTTCCATTTAAGAGACTCTTCTTTTTTTTTATGATATTTTCAACCTTAGAACATATATTAACTCATATTTCCCTTTCTATTGTTTCAATCGTAATTACAATTCGTTTAATAACCCTTTTTTGCGTAGATGAAATCGTACAACTGTATGATTCATCCGAAAGGGGTCTGATAGTTAGTTTTTCCTGTATAACAGGATTATTAGTTACACGTTGGATTTATTCGGGTCATTTTCCACTAAGTGATTTATATGAATCATTAATCTTCCTTTCGTGGTGTTTCTCCCTTATTCATATAGTTCCGTATTTAAAAAAAAAGAAAAATTTATTAAGCACAATAACCGGTTCAAGTGCTATTTTTACCCAGGGCTTTGCTACTTCCGGACTTTTAACTCAAATACACCAATCTTCAATATTAGTACCCGCTCTTCAATCCGAGTGGTTATTAATGCACGTAACTATGATGATATTGGGCTATGCGTCCCTTTTATGTGGATCATTATTATCAGTAGCACTTGTAGTCATTACATTTCGAAAAAACCGAAAGATTCTTTGTAAAAGTACTCTTTTAATAAAAGAGTCGTTTTTCGGTGGTGAAATTGAATACATGAATAAACGAAGCAATCTTTTCCAAACTACTTCTTTTTTTTCGGGTAAGAATTATTACAGATCTCAATTAATTCAGCAATTGGATTATTGGAGTTATCGTATTATTAGTCTAGGATTTTCTTTTTTAACCATAGGTATTCTGTCAGGAGCAGTATGGGCTAATGAAGCTTGGGGATCCTATTGGAATTGGGATCCAAAAGAAACTTGGGCATTTATTACTTGGATCGTATTCGCGATTTATTTACATACTCGAACAAATATAAACCTGAAAGGTGCAAATTCGGCAATTGTAGCGTCTATAGGCTTTCTTATAATTTGGATATGCTATTTTGGGGTTAATCTATTAGGACTAGGACTACATAGTTATGGTTCGTTTACATTAACATCTAATTGAATTCACGAAAGTATCTTACGAACACTACACATTCACATTATAGTACATATAAAAAAAAATTTACGCGAATGGGCACGAACCATGCGAATGGAATATTGTATTTGATTCGCATGGTTCGTGCCCATATTGGGTTCAAATTCTTTTTTTTTTTTTAGCTATAAATTTTATAAATTTGCGAGAAGGAAAAGTTCTCTTTTTTCATTCTACAACTTTTTCATTGTAAAGTGAAAGGTTTTAAAATCATGAATAGCAAAAAACTATTTAGAAAAAGAATTAGATAGCATAACTTCAACCTTGTCAACCGATAGTGAAAGAACGAGATCGGGGTACATACCAATACCCAGTACGGGTAAAAAGAGGGAAATCGAAAGAAATAGCTCTCGGGGTCCAGAATCAAAAAAATAAGAGTTTGGAACGTTAAAAAGCTTATATCCATAAAACATCTGACGTGACATAGATAATGAATAAATAGGAGTTAATATCATTCCAATTGCCATAACAAAAGTAATTAGTATTTTTGGCATTAAAAAAAATTGGTGACTCGTAATTATTCCAAAAAATACTATCAATTCAGCAACAAAGCCACTCATACCCGGTAATGCAAGGGAAGCCATCGCAAAGCTACTAAACATGGTGAATATTTTTGGCATTGTGATAGCTATTCCGCCCATTTCGTCAAGATAAATAAGGCGTGTTCTATCATAAGTTGTCCCTGCCAAGAAAAAAAGTGCAGCACCAATAAATCCATGAGAGATTATTTGTAAAAGAGCTCCGTTGAGTCCTGTATCAGTTATAGAACCAATTCCGATAATTAGGAAACCCATATGAGATACAGAAGAATAGGCTATTCTTTTTTTTAAATTCCGTTGGCCAAGGGATGTTGAAGCTGCATAAATTATTTGGATTGCGCCTACTATCACTAACCAAGGGGAAAATAGATAATGGGCATGAGATAATAATTCTATATTGATACGAGCCAGTCCATACGCTCCCATTTTTAATAAGATTCCAGCTAGAAGCATACAAGTACTGTAATGTGCTTCTCCGTGGGTATCTGGTAACCACGTATGTAGGGGTATAATCGGCGATTTGACAGCAAAAGCAATCAAAAATCCAATATAAAATAGTATTTCTAAGACCACAGGATACGGCTGATTAGCTGATGTTTCAAAATTTAATGTTGGTTGATTAGAACCATATAAACCTATACCCAGCACTCCCATTAGGAGAAAAATGGAGCCCCCTGCTGTGTACAAAATAAATTTTGTAGCCGAGTACAGACGTTTCTTTCCCCCCCACATGGATAGAAGTAGATAAACGGGAATTAATTCTAACTCCCACATGAGAAAAAAAAGTAAAAGGTTGCGAGAAGAAAATAATCCTATTTGACCACTGTACATTGCTAACATCAGGAAATGAAATAATCTAGAATCTCGAGTAACAGGCCAAGCCGATAAAGTAGCTAAGGCGGTGATGAATCCCGTTAGTAAAATGGGTCCTATAGAAAGTCCATCTATTCCCAATCTCCAATGGAAATCAAAAAGGGGGATCCATTTATAATCCTCCAATAGTTGAATTAATGGATCGTCCGGTTGGAAATGATAACAGAATGTATACACCGTTAGAAGTAGTTCTAAAATAACTATACATATAGTATACCACCGAACTACCCTATTTCCCCTATGGGGGAGAAAGAAAATTAATGAACCCGCAGATATTGGAAAAACTACAATTATTGTTAACCAAGGAAAAAAATTCGTGGTAAAGACAAGATGCGCTTGGACCAGAAAGACCCGTGCTCAAAAATAAAAATATCTTGAGCACGGGTCTTGTCGGTAAAAAAAAAAAATAAATAAAATGGATTCAAGTAGAGTTTATTGGAACGTATCAATAAGCTAGACCCATACTGCGAGTTGTTTCAGCCCCTAAATAAACCCGAACACTCAAGAAATCCGTTGGACAGGCGGATTCACATCTTTTACAACCAACGCAGTCTTCCGTTCTTGGAGCCGAAGCAATTTGTTTAGCTTTACAGCCGTCCCAAGGTATCATTTCTAATACATCGGTGGGGCAGGCTCGGACACATTGAGTACATCCTATACATGTATCATAAATCTTTACTGAATGTGACATTGGATCTATACATTTTTAAACGTTATAAATTTTCGACCTAGTAAGCTTCTAAACAAATCCTATATTTAGATACCAGGTAAATCAACAAGTTATCAGAATTTTTCTAATCAACTTACTTCTGGACTGCTTTATTATAAAAGAAAGGGCCAAAATACTTTGATTTCTTCTGTTTATGTTTCCTTTGCAGAGAAGATTATACCTTAAATTTTAATTTCTTTACGAATATTCGAATTCTTCTGATTAATACTACTTATTCAACAAATTCGATTGGTTAATACGAGTTGATTTTCGATTACGATAAATTGATGAAACAATAGCCAGCCCTATGGCTGCTTCAGCGGCTGCAACGGCTATAACAAAAATTGAGAAAATTTCTCCCCTTAATTGACGATTATCAAAAAAATCGGAAAATGTTACAAAATTGATATTAACTGCATTCAATATAAGTTCAAGACACATAAGGGCTCTAACCATATTTCGACTTGTGATCAATCCATAGATACCCATAGAAAATAAATAGGCACTCAAAACAAGTACATGTTCGAGCATCATTAAGCAACTCCTTTGTAATCTCATTCATTTCAATCTAAATAACAATTCAATTGATTTGATTGAATCACATATAACAAGCATGGAATATTTTAATTGCTGATTTTTTATTGACGAGCTACAGCAATTGCACCTATTAAAGCAACTAAAAGAATTAGTGAAATGAGTTCAAATGGAAGAAAAAAATCCGTTGATAAATGAATTCCAATTTGTTGACTATTGCTTATCAAATCTTGTTCTAGAACCTGGTTTGATCTTGTAGTCCAAATAATCCCGTACCATGACGTATCTGGAATAGTAGTAATTAGTGAAATAAAAAGACTTGTACAAACCACCGAAGTAACCCCATCCCCAACAGTCCAGAGGCGAGAATCTTTGTAATATTCTGAATCACTCATGAACATCACAGCAAAAAGAATTAAAACATTTACAGCCCCTACGTAAATAAGTAGTTGCGCGGCAGCTACAAAATAAGAACTCAATAGAATATAGAATAAGGATATACAAACAAGAACCAATCCTAACGAAAAGGCAGAAAAAATTGGATTGGGAAGTAATACTACTCCTAGACTTCCTAATATCAGACCCGATCCCAGAAAGACTAAAAGAAAATCATGCATTGGCCCGGGTAAATCCATAAAAAAAATCGAAATATTTCATGATTTTATTGACCTGACCAGGAAAAAAGAAGTAACTCCCTTTTTTTATCTTTCTGATACTTCTTAACTTAAACTTAATTAAATAAATAAAATTTGAACAGGTGCGGGCGGGTTGATATATATAGTATTATTAGCCCTAATCATTCAATATCTGGAAAAAAGTTTGAAAAAAAAATATATATATTACTCTAATATAAATATTTCTATAAATATAGAACTATAAATATAGAAATACATTTTGAATAAAAATTAAATGACAAGTTTAAACTATTTTTGAAAAGCCTTATTTTATAGATCCAACCTAAACCTTAATAGTTAATTTCAGTTATTTAAAATTTATTTTATTATTAATATTATTATTATTAGTATTATTAATATTATTATTATTATTAATAATTAACTATTATTCATAAATAATTAATTTTTAAATTGAATTGTTAATTGGGGATTTTTTTGAATTGAGAGGTTTAAGTTTAACTATTTTATATTTGATTTATATTGGAGGCGAATTCGAAATTGTGCGAATTGTGTAATCATCAATTACTGACGTTGGTAACCGACCCAAAGCAATTTGATTATAATTCAATTCGTGACGATCATAACTCGAAAGTTCATATTCTTCAGTCATTGATAAACAATTTGTTGGACAATACTCAACGCAATTACCACAAAATATACAGATTCCAAAATCAATACTGTAATTAAACAATCGTTTCTTTCGAATATCACTTTCCAATTTCCAATCTACAACGGGTAGATCTATAGGACATACACGAACGCATACTTCACAAGCAATGCATTTATCAAATTCAAAGTGAATTCGGCCCCGGAAACGTTCCGACGTGATTAGTTTTTCGTAGGGATATTGAATAGTTATAGGTAAACGATTCGCGTGAGACAGGGTAATCGCGAAACCTTGACCGATGTATCTGGCAGCTCGTATTGTTTGTTGACCATAATTTGTGAATTCAGTTAGCATAGGAAACATATCGTGAATGTGTATAAAGAAAAAAATTGTAGACTTGTTTCTTTCTCTTGTTTGAGATAAATGGTGAATATAGAATATTGTAATTGTTTACAGTGAAAGAAGTTGGGACGAAGTTGTTAATAATAGATTACCTAGAGAAATAGGTAAAAGAAATTTCCATCCAAGATTTAATAGTTGGTCTATTCTCAACCTTGGTAAAGCCCATCTTGTTGCAATAGGAATGAACAAGAACAAATAAGTTTTAGCTAATGTAATAAAGATGCTGATTATTGTTCCAAAAACTTTACCTACTTTATTTATATTTATGTCAAAAAATTTAGGACCGAATAGGTATGGAATAGAAAGATTCCAACCTCCTAAGTAAAGAACTGTTACAAATAACGAAGAAACTAGTAGATTCAGATATGAAGCAACGTAAAATAAACCAAATTTGATACCTGAATATTCGGTTTGATAACCTGCTACTAATTCTTCTTCTGCTTCTGGTAAATCAAAAGGTAATCTCTCACACTCAGCTAGAGAAGAAATTAGAAAAATGAGAAACCCTATAGGTTGACGCCACAAATTCCACCCCCAAAAGCCGTATTTTGACTGCGCTTCAACTATATCAACTGTACTTGAACTGTTAGATAATCATAGTTGATTAGAACATCGCTGTTCTTACCACTATTACAGAACCGTACGTGAGATTTTCACCTCATACGGCTCCTCAAGGGTCACAAATAAATCTAAGGACATTTAATTATTATGTATCTTTATCTTTATATTTTTTTTGTTTTTTTTTTGTAGGATAGAGTCAAAACTTATCCCAAGTTCCCCAAATTAGACCAACGGAATTCTGTTTGCTATATTTTTTATTTAAAATATTAAAATATATTAAATATAATATATATTATTAATATATATTATATATATTAAAAAAAGGTGCTTCTGAATTAATCTCATCTTTTCTTTTTAGGAATGTCATTTTTGTTTGTTAATCAATAACTTAATCCTTGAATAAAAACCTTTTTGTAACAACATCATATAGGTATTTCAACCTATTTTTTTCAATTACGAAAAAGAATTAAACATTCCATTAATTTATGAATCATACCAAGAGTTCTCTCTTTCTAACTAACGAAAAGATAGAAGAAAAGGATTTTTTTAATTATTTTATTCTATTTTATTTCGTTATTTTTTTATTCTATTTTATTTCGTTCCTATTCTCCTTTCTCATAAAAGGGATTTTACTCCAAATAAAAGATTACTTCGTTCTTGATAGTTATTTACTTACTTGGTGGATAGGAACATACTCTAGGTCGGAATCGTGGGTAGTACTTCTTGATCGTTTCTACTAACTTAAAGTCCCAATTCGAATTCCGTTTATGGGCAGAAATATCCTCTTAAATTATTTAGAGAATATCCATTACTAATCCTTTGTGTATTTTGGTCTTTCTAACCATCCACTCAATTTTGTTCAACCTCCCATTTAAACCCGCTTCAAGTGATGATAACTAAGCAACCAATCTTGGGGCAACCGGCCTCTCCTGCTTTTATTTAGTTTTAATTAATAATTAATTCTTGTACATAGGAAATGAGACTTAATCTTTTTACTGCAAATTTGCAAGCCGTTTTCTTTCACTCATATAACTATCTGCTTTAGTTCATCAACCCAAATGATGCCTAAAAAAGATGAAAAAATTATTTAACCTTGACCCTCTTCTCAGAAATTAGAAAGAAAAGAACTAGGAACAATTGAGTATTTCACCTAATTAGACGACACCGAATCACACGTAGAGATATTGATAATACACATAAAGTTAATGGTATTTCATAACTAATTGATTGAGCAGCAGCGCGTAAACCACCTAAAAAGGAATATTTATTATTTGATCCATATCCCGACATAAGAAGTCCAACGGGAGCAATACTTGAAATAGCGATCCATAAAAAAACACCAATACCAAGATCGGCTAGAATAAGGTGGTATCCAAAAGGAATTACTGAATAACTTAGTAAAATCGATATCACTGCGACGGATGGTCCGATACTAAATAAACGACCATCTCCTCTAGATGGAATAAGGTTCTCTTTGAAAAGTAGTTTTGTACCATCTGCTAGAGCTTGAAGAATTCCTAAGGGACCAGCGTATTCAGGTCCAATACGTTGTTGTATCCCTGCAGATATTTCTCTTTCTAACCAAACAATTACGAGTACACCTATTGTGATTCCTAATACAAGAGTAAAAATCGGGACAAGTAGCCATATAATCCCATAGGCCTCTTTTAAGGATTCTAATCTGGAAAACGAATTGATAGCTTGTATTTCGGTTGTATCCATTATCATTTTTAACGATCAACTTCTCCCATAATGATATCTATGCTACCTAATATCGTCATAATATCAGCCAATTTCATTCTTTTAACTAACTGAGGAAGAATTTGCAAATTGATAAAACCCGGCGGGCGAATTTTCCATCTCCAAGGAAAAACACTCAGATCTCCTATCAGAAAAATTCCCAATTCCCCCTTTGGGGCTTCAACTCTCACATAAAGTTCTTGTTTTGCCAATTCAAAGGTTGGAGAAGGTTTTTTACTAATAAATCGATAGTCAAAATCATTCCATTCGGAATCTTTTACTCTATCAAAACGTCGTATTTCTAAATTCTCGTAGGGCCCTCCTGGAATTCCTTCCAGAGCCTGCTGTATAATTTTTATTGATTCTGTCATTTCACCGATTCGTACTAAATAACGAGCTAACGAATCTCCTTCTTTTTGCCATTGAACTTCCCAATCAAATTCATCGTAACACTCGTAATGATCAACTTTACGAAGGTCCCATTGGATTCCGGACGCCCGTAGCATTGGGCCCGATAAACCCCAATTTAGTGCTTCTTCTCCGCGAATAACGCCCACGCCTTCGACCCGTTCTAAAAAAATAGGATTCCGTGTAATAAGCTTTTTATATTCAGCAACCCCCGTTGAAAAGTAATCACAAAAATCCAAACATTTTTCTATCCAGCCATAAGGTAGATCAGCAGCTATTCCTCCGATACGAAAATAATTATGCATCATTCGCATACCAGTAGCTGCTTCGAATAAGTCATATATCAATTCCCTTTCTCGAAAAATATAGAAGAAGGGGGTCTGTGCACCAATATCTGCCATAAAAGGGCCAAGCCATAACAAATGGGACGCTATACGACTCAACTCCAACATAATGACTCTGATATAACTAGCTCTTTTAGGTACTTGAATATTTCCTAATAGTTCGGGCCCATTTACAGTTATTGCTTCCGTGAACATAGTAGCTAAATAATCCCAACGCGTCACATAGGGCAAATATTGGATAATTGTTCGATTTTCCGCAATTTTCTCCATCCCCCTGTGTAAATAACCTAATATAGGCTCACAGTCAATAACATCTTCACCATCTAGAGTAACGATGAGTCGAAGAACACCATGCATTGATGGGTGGTGAGGCCCCATATTGACTACCATAAGGTCTTTTCTTGTAGCTGGTACAGTCATAAGTTTTTTACCCATTCATTTTTCCATGAATTGCTGAAAGTGAAAAGAAGTTTATCCAAATACCAAATAGGAAAAAGTACTTAAAATGATTCTTCCAATTAACGAGTTTTTGCCTCTCGAATACTCAACTGACCAATTAATTCTTTATAACGTGCTCTATTTTTTTTTGCCAAATAAGCCAACAGCCGTTGACGTTTTCCTAAAATTGTTCGCAAACCTCTCTGAGATAAATAGTCTTTTTTATGCACTTCCAAATGTGAAGTAAGTCTCCGTATCTTATTGGTAAAACGGAATACTTGAAATTCAACCGACCCCCTTCTTTCTTTTTCAGAAATAACCGAAATGAATGCACTTTTTACCATAAAAGATTTTCCCTCTTCCACTTTTACAGATACGGATTTTATCGATGAGTAATAATAATGATAGTAATTTTAATGTGTTATATACAATAATCTGAATTTCTTTATGAACTCCTAATTTTATCAACTCATATTAATCCACCCAGGTCATATTAATCCATCCAGGTTTCAATTTAATTTATTCTGAAAAAGAAAAAAAGAAGAAAGAAGGAAGGGGGTTCGTTTTTGCATGGCATAATTTAGGCCTAAAATGAAGAAGATTTTGTTAATTGATTTGTAGGCCTAATTGATACCTCAGCGGTTTTAGTCTTCGTATTATATATTAGAATGGCATGGAAGGTGGGGCGTGTCAATCTCTTTACTTTCATATACCCCGTAGGGTATAGCATATATAGGAAAAATGGGCTATCAACGACTTTTCAACCGCGGATACATCTGTATCCTTAACATACTGAAACGACTGCCGTTATTTGTATCAAACCAATAGCGATTCATACAAGCTAAATCTTCTAATCGATAATTAGGCCAAAGAAAAAATTTGAAATTAATTAATTCATTCTTATCTTTATTAAGATTAAGAGGGTTCTCTTTATCCAAATCCAAAGATTGACTACAATTGTTCTCAGTCGAAGATATTGGATTTTTATTCCAAGTCTTTGAATTGAAAGAAATTAGAATTCTCAACTCTCTACGACGTCTATGCGATAAAATGGTTTCGGGAACAAGTAAATCAAAACCATTCTTATCAACATAGGGTTGTTTTCTATATCCTTGATTAATTTGGTGCTTAATCTTATGAACCAACAAAATACCTAAGGTTTGATACATAATAAATTGTCCATCATTTTTTACAGACAGGCGTGTGGGTTCGATAATAAAGAACGCGCTTTTGATCCATTCTATAAGCTTTACATCCTTCTGAATACACATTAAATCCAAACTCATTTCTCCTCCTCGAATCGAGGATATAGTAATTTCTCGTGGATTTGGCAGTCCAAGCAGGAAAGAATATATTTTTATATTATTCATAATTCTTTTAGTGCGCGAGGTAATTTGAAAAACTAAAAAAGGTTTTAGGAGTAAATCTATTTCTTTTTCTAGCTTACTTTTCTTTCTCTTTTTCATTTTTTGGGGGGAAGGGTCTTTAATATCTTTTTCGTGGTTTGTTGAAGGAACAGATTCAGCATTCCCTTGTTTTTGTACATTTGATCTAAGATCTCTTTTGCTTTCGACCGATTCTTTTTCTTTTTGATCTTTTTGATTTCGATTTTGATTCTTTATTTCTTTATTTGAAACGGATTCCCCTTTTTGTTTTTGGTTTCCTTCGATGTTTTTCTTTTCACTAAGATCATTTTCATTTAGATTCAAATTTAAAAGAAGGATTTTACTTGGTATAACCCACGGTTTTAGTTTATATAGACTATAGCGTAGGACAAATTCTGGGAAGGAAAAAAGTCCCAGGTGTGAGATGGGACGTTTTAGTATTTCTTCATTCATTCCCATCCAATCCAAAAAACCTTTTCGGGGTTTTGGTAAATTGGTTTGGAGCTTTTGCGGAATTTTAAGATAAACAAGCTTTTTTTTATCAATTTTTTCAAAAATTGGATATTGATAATTGTTAGTATCAATATGAGTATTTTCATTACTCGTGATATCCATTCTGATGTAGGACTCAATAATAAGTTGTTGTCTAAGATCCCAATTTGGATTTTGAAAATTAAAATCCAAATATTTTCTATCGCGATCTTTTTGTGTATAATTAATATTTTCATAATTCTTAATAGGAATAGGGAAACTTCTCCATATATATATATCAGAAAAATTCTCTTTATGAGTGTTGGATTTATAAGAAATATCTTCGTTCTTTTTTAATTGGACTTGCGAGCTTGATTTAGAAATAGGCGAGTCCCTCTTATTTTCATAATTCAAATTAATAGATTTATATGATAACAGATCATATTTAGAGCTTTTTTGAAAATTGTCTGTTTGATTCACTGTTTGATTCACTAAGTAATCTACTTTAGAATTCCTAGAATTACCCCCCTTTATGGACTGAACTTTTTCATATGAATCCCGCTTGGTTTTTTTTTTTTTTTTTCTATAACGTAGATTAATGAAATTTCTCATCTTTTTCCACCTTCTAAACCTTTTAAGACGAGACAAATTGTATTGATAATGTCCCCTTATCCAGTTTTTCCATTTATTATCCGGGCGTTTCTTATGACTTAATTTAGAATCAAGTATTCCTTGTGTTTCAAAGGAATCTTTTATTTCATCCTTAATAAAAAAAGACATTCCATTATATTGAAAAACAGATCTTAATTTGTTACTAACTTGGGTTTGTGATAATTTAAAAAATACATATGCTTGTGACAAATAGGATAAGTCCCCAAAACTATGTAAATTTTTCCTATTTCTAAGAATATTAATTGAAATAAAGTTAATTATATTTTTATTTTTTCTATTAAGCCTTTCTTCTTTTGTTTCATTAATGGGCTTATCCGGCATTTTTTTTATCGATTCAAAAAGAAATTGTATATTGAGTCTGGTAATATTAATAATAGCTAAAAAAATATCTATGTATACTTTTTCAAGGAAAATTTTTATAAAACAATCTAATTGAGAGATTAATCGGACAGTTCTTCTTTTTAATATTTGCCAAATATTTGTTATCCATTCGAATCTTTTAGCATTATACCCTTTTTCGGTAGGATTAATATATACGCCGGATGGGGTTATTTTTTTTTTTTCTTTTGTAATTCTTTCTATTTTATTTTTAATTGTCCTTGTTCTACCTGTTAGATCCTCCCTTTTTATTAGTGCATAATTTTTCCAATTTTGAGATTGAAATAGACTAACTGATTCATGAATTATTTGATTGCTGCTTCTAGAATCTTTTTCGTTTTTAATTTCATTCGAGTCTGATACTTTTATTAATCTAAAAATTAGGTTGAATTTTGAGAGTACTTTTTGTTTTAGTATTCTTGTTATAAATACTAACCTTTCAATAATGTCAATAATTAATTTTTTTGTTTCTTTTAAAACTAATTTGGTTTTTCCTAATAAATATAAATAGAAATCAAAATACGCCCTTTTTAATTTTTCTATTTTTGGTTGTAGTTCCTTAAAAATGGGGTCAAAAAAAGAATCTCCTTTTCTAATTCTGGGAGAACCAAAAGGAAGGTTAGTTTCCCGTCCCCAAACTGTTAAAAAACAAAACTCATCTTTTTGGTTTTCCTCTTCGATTAGATTTCTATCAGAGGGTCGTATGTGCCAAGGTTTCAGGTAGAAAGGAAATAAGATTTTTATCTGAATACCCTCTGCCCACCCATTTATTGGAAATTCTGTTTCCGATACTTGGATACCATTATGGGTACATTTAACATGCATTTCGCGCTCCCATTCCTGTATATCCTCAAACCATTCAGGAGATTGAAATAATAATATACGTCCAATATTTTTTGCTATTATCAATGAAGGCAATACAATAGATTTTCTAAGAATAGATTGAGTTATTAACGCGAATCCCCTTATTATGTGCCCACATATGATATTATCCCATCCCTCCGATATCTCCATCCGCCTTTCTTCCTCGTTTAGACTATTTTCATTTTTTTTTTTTTTTCCTTCTTCGTCTATATACTCCACGTCTATATACTCGACAATTTCGGATTCTATCCCCTTGTCTGTCCAATTTGTAAAAAAAACTTTAAAAAATTTGGATATATCAAACGGTAGGCGGGGGAGTCTTTTGACTCTATCCAAAAAAAGGGGAGAGTGCGCCTTTGCTTGA